TGGCTGAATATTTATTCCATAAGGGCTTACTCGATCCAATCGTACCACGTAATCCTTTAAAGGGTGTTTTGAGTGAATTATTTCGACTACATGCTTTCTTTCCTTTGAATCAAACTTAGATTAAGGAGAGCTGTAGAGTAGGGTCTAAATTTATTAATTATTTAAGTAATTAATAAAACGCAATCAATTTTTTGAAATTTAAATTCCGAAATTATAAGACAAGAGCATGAAACTAACTAATAATATGAATAATAAAAGGGTGGATTATCATACATATATTTCGTGTAGAAACGTGTAGAAAGGCGAATAAGTCCGTTTATTTACATATTTTTTGTTTAATAAATACTTATTAAATAAAAAAAAATATTAAAACATAGACTTATATATTCCTTATTTTGGTATATACTCACTTAGGTATACTTAGTATAATATAAGTATAATAATTATATATAATTATTATATATGAATTATAAAAATATATGAATTATAAAATATCTTTATAACACTATAAAGTTAGAATAGAAAACAATAAATAAAAATAACAGGTACAAATATTAAATCGAGGTACCCATTCAATGATAACTCTCAACAACTTTCCCTCCGTTTTTGTGCCTTTAGTGGGCTTAGTATTTCCGGCAATTGCAATGGTTTCTTTATCTCTTTATGTTCAAAAAAACAAGATTTTTTAGATACTATAGGGACACCTCTTATCCAATTATTATTTTTTTAACTTATTTTCATCATAACACCCATATCTATTTCGTAGAATATGGTATAACATGTGGTTTATTTCGAGCATAAGCTCTTATGTATGTGTAAATATGATATATGGGTAAATGAATTATAACAATTTTCAAATGGATTGGTATCGAGAAGAATTTCGGAAATGTAAAGTAAATATATCTATATGGGGATATCTATAGGAAATCAAATCGTATGAAAGAGAGGTTTTTTTTTTTAGTTTTGATCTAAGCAATTCGATGAATTTTTCTAAAAGGTTTACATCGTAGTAGTGCTGGTTGATGAGAGTTGTTTCGGAAACAAAAAAAGTAAAATAAAATTTATTTTTGTTATTCTTCCAATTCAAATAAAATGCAACTAGGTCTAGTGAGAATATGAGTTGGCGATCAGAACGTATATGGATAGAACTTATAGCGGGATCTCGAAAAATAAGTAATTTTGGTTGGGCCCTTATTCTTTTTTTAGGTTCATTAGGTTTTGTATTGGTTGGAACCTCCAGTTATTTTGGTAGGAATTTTATATCTTTATTTCCTTCTCAGCAAATAAATTTTTTTCCACAAGGGATCGTGATGTCTTTCTATGGGATCGCGGGTCTTTTTATTAGCTCCTACTTGTGGTGCACAATTTCGTGGAATGTGGGTAGTGGTTATGATCGATTCGATATAAAAGAGGGCATAGTGTGTATTTTTCGTTGGGGATTTCCTGGAAAAAACCGTCGCATATTCCTGCGATTCCTTATGAAAGATATTCAGTCCATCAGAATAGAAAATAAAGAGGGTCTTTTTGCTCGTCGGGTCCTTTATATGGAAATCAGAGGCCAGGGGGCCATTCCCTTGACGCGTACTGATGAAAATTTGACTCCACGAGAAATTGAACAAAAAGCTGCTGAATTGGCCTATTTCTTGCGCGTACCAATTGAAGTATTTTGAAAAAAGGAACTAAAAAACGAATACTTTGCCAGAGGGAAAAAACTCAAGAACCCTTTTTTTTCTACACCATAACTTAATGGAAGTTTGTTCTGAATGCCGATTCAAGCCAAAATAAACGTATACGAAGCAACCCTAAAACGAAAATTTTTGTGTCCATAATTTTTTTTTTTTTTTTTTGAAATCGAAATATTTTCTATTTTATTTAATAGAATGGGAGTTCTTTCGTCTCGAAATCCGATTAATATTAATTTGAAGTGGGCTCTTTCTTATTTGATTTCTCTATTCTTTCTAGATTCAAGAACTAACCTAACCACTATACTGCATCACAAATAAAAACCTCGAAATAGATTAGATTAATGGACTCGATGACTTGGGATATAACTTATGCTTGATAGAAATATCATATAGAGTCGATGCATGGGGTGAGTTCATTAAAACTTCAAAAATTCACAGACGAAAAAAATGGCAAAAAAGAAAGTATTCATTTCCCTTCTATATCTTGCATTTATAGTATTTTTGCCTTGGTGGATCTCTCTCTCATTTAAAAAAAGTCTGGAATCTTGGATTACTAATTGGTGGAATATTAGCCAATCCGAAATTTTTTTGAATGATATTCAAGAAAAGAGTATTCTAAAAAAATTCATAGACTTAGAGGAACTCTTTCGTTTGGAGGAAATGATAAAGGAATACCCAGAAACCCATTTTCAAAAGCTTCGCGTCGAAATCTATAAAGAAACAACCGAATTGATCAAGATGCACAACGAGGATCGTATCCATACAATTTTTCACTTCTCGACAAATATAATCTGTTTCGTTATTCTAAGTGGTTATTCTATTCTAGGTAATGAAGAACTTGTGCTTCTTAACTCTTGGGTTCAAGAATTCCTATATAACTTAAGCGACACAATAAAAGCCTTTTCTATTCTTTTATTAACTGATTTGTGTATAGGATTCCATTCGCCCCACGGTTGGGAATTAATGATTGGCTCTGTCTACAAAAATTTTGGATTTGCTCATAATGATCAAATTATATCCGGTCTTGTTTCTACCTTTCCAGTTATTTTAGATACAATTTTTAAATATTGGATCTTTCGTTATTTAAATCGCGTATCTCCTTCACTTGTAGTGATTTATCATTCAATGAATGACTGAAAAATGATCGAACGACCAAATTAGAATATTTTTGTTACTTTGTACATAAGCAAAACAAACACTCAAAATTGTACTTATTCTTTCTTGCCAGCCAAGGGATTTCTCCAATATTTCAGAAAAAGTATTTAAGTAAATAGCAAAATTCTAGATAGGGAACTCTACTAGCGACCTACCTAATTTTATTGTAAAAAATTTCGGGATCAATGATTGGACCATGCAAACTACAAAAACCTTTTCGTCGATAAAGAAAAAGATTACTCGATCCATTTCTCTATCGCTCATGATATATATAATAACTCAGGCACCCATTTCAAATGCCTATCCGATTTTTGCACAGCAGGGTTATGAAAATCCACGAGAAGCAACGGGCCGTATTGTATGTGCCAATTGCCATTTAGCTAATAAACCCGTGGATATCGAGGTTCCACAAGCGGTACTTCCGGATACTGTATTTGAAGCAGTTGTTCGAATTCCCTATGATCTGCAAGTGAAACAAGTTCTTGCTAATGGTAAAAAAGGGGCTTTGAATGTGGGGGCTGTTCTTATTTTACCCGAGGGGTTTGAACTAGCCCCGCCCGATCGTATTTCGCCCGAGATTAAAGAAAAGATAGGAAATCTGTCTTTTCAAAGTTACCGCCCTACTAAAAAAAATATTCTTGTGATAGGTCCTGTTCCTGGTCAGAAATATAGTGAAATCACCTTTCCTATTCTTTCCCCTGATCCCGCTACTAAGAAAGACGCTCATTTCTTAAAATATCCCATATACGTAGGCGGGAACAGAGGAAGGGGGCAGATTTATCCCGACGGGAGCAAGAGTAACAACAATGTTTATAATGCTACCGCCGCAGGTATAGTAAGTAAAATCATACGAAAAGAAAAAGGGGGATACGAAATAACCATAGTGGAGGCATTGGATGGACGTCAAGTGGTTGATATTATCCCTCCGGGGCCGGAACTTCTTGTTTCTGAGGGCGAATCCATCAAACTTGATCAACCATTAACGAGTAATCCTAATGTGGGCGGATTTGGTCAGGGGGATGCAGAAGTAGTACTTCAAGATCCATTACGGGTCCAAGGCCTCTTGCTCTTCTTGGCATCCGTTATTTTTGCACAAATCTTTTTGGTTCTTAAAAAGAAACAGTTTGAGAAGGTTCAATTGTCCGAAATGAATTTCTAGATCCGCAAATTTTTCAACACCAAACTCTAAAAATAAATAAACTTTTATTGGCAATTATATTATGTAATTGTGTATGATCAAAAAAATTTTGTTTGTTTCTTTTTTCGTATTTCGGAAATTACTTCTACTGGTTATGATGTGTATATTGTCAAGACGACTATTTGATTTTACTTATCTCTTCTTTGTTTTTTCAATCAAAATCGAAATAGAATGAATCCGTAGTTTTATATTTGAATAGAGTCAAAACAAAAGATAAATAAGCGGAGAATGAGAATATAAACCAAAGCAGAAATGAAAGGAACGGGAGTTTAGGGGGGGGGTTGTGCGTCTCCTAGTCTTTGACACAAGAAAAGGGGTTTTACACAATCCCGTCTTGTGTCGAATTAATAATGATTCTTGATCCTATTCGTCAAAAATTCCTATTCATAGGTTACATTTTTTTTTTTGTTTATCATAACCTTTTTTCGATTTATCGTGTTAATAGATTTAACATGTTAATTAAGTAGTGGACAAACAAAAATATCGGTAAATTTATTGACCAAATAGAACTTCGAAAATAGAAAAAAGGAAACTTTGATTAAATTAAGATTAGGTAGTATAGAAAGTGATATCTAATCGATAGAAATCCATATATGTAGAACTATATAGAATTGTGAGTCATCCAAAAAACGGAAATCGAGTGATTCCTTCTTTATTTTCATTTTAAAAGTATTCACAGATACTTTTGAGTAATTGATTCAGAACATCAATCATAAAAAAATATTATGATTATTGATTATTAAGAACTCAACGGGATCCCGTTGAGTTCTTATACTTTCATGTCTATAACCTAGTTCATCCGGTTATTACAGAGATGAACCTAATCCGGAATATGAACCATAAAAGAAAATACCAAGTAAACCAATTATAACAATACCGGTTACAGTACCTATTATCCAAAGAGGAATCCTTCCAGTAGTATCGGCCATTTGCCCGACTTTCCTCCACATTTTTCAAGTGGT